AATTCCATCGTCTTTGGTATGCGAATTTCAAGCTGCTACTGCTCCGATAGCTGCTTTAGAGGTTGCTTAGCCGGTATCTGACTGAACTAGCTGGTTTAGATTTCATTAGTTGAAAGTCTCGCACTATTTACACTATTTAAACAAAGACTGTGTAAAATGGATATGATATAAGGGAAGGATTGACCTGTTGGTTGACTTCTCAATTGAGAAAAGACTGGAATGAAACTGGCAATGCTCTCTTCGGTTTTCATCCGGTTGGCAATCCTCTCTTCGGTCCTAGCTGAGTTCTGTCTTAGCTTTACGGCAAAGGGATAGGCTTAGCCTATTGAACGGGGAGAGCTAGGCTGCATTCACCATCGAATAACGGGGTAAAAGGCTACTTTCAGATCTCTTTCCCTGTAGTCGTACTATGACTTTCTGAGGGATTGAACTCTAGTCGTACTATTCGATATCATCTAGCAAAGAAGTCAGCTATGGGCAAGACTTGGGGCGGGCCACCAAAGCGGGTTTAACCAGTTAGAGCTCAGCTGACCCCTTCTTTATTCGATTTGGAAGAGCTCTTTTTCTCTTTGGCTCGCGCTTGCTCTATCATTGAATTTCCTCGTTTAAAGATCTCGCGCAATCTAGGGTTGAGCTCTGATTTGATCTCGATGGCCGGTGGCAAAGGAAGCGAAGCGACAACCGCGACTATGTTCCTAGTGTAGAAGAAAGAAAATGGAAGTTCTGGAATTTCCCCCAATGGCTTGCGGAAGCGCTGTTCGTTATTATAGATGCATCTGAGCAGCGGATCATGATGCCGGGGATTTGTTCACAGCGGAAGAAGATAAGTCTTCCTCAAATGGATCAGACAAGTATGTTTCACACAAAAAGAGATCTTTTTAGCTGCCATATTCCCTGTGTCTCTACTGATTTTAGTGCTCTGCCAAAGAAAGCGGTTTGATCCAAAGTCGGCATGAAATCTAAGGCTTTGAGCTCTTTGTCCGAGGACGATCTCCTAATTGCTAGTCCGAATCAAGGGCGAACTCACGATTTGACGGAAGCTGTACGACTGAGTAGCGGATCTCCTGACTCGACTAAAAAAGAATGGACGCACTCTGCCCCCAGCAAAGGACTTCGTTGGAGGAATAAAAACCTAAACTCGATCAAAGAACTGAGACGCTTATAGAGTCTTTTTAAGACAAGGAAGTTCACTCCTAAGAAAGGCCTCCAGAAGGAAGCAAAAAGAGTCGTTACGCCGCATCTAATGCTGAGTAAGGCGACGGAACTTCTTAACCACGGTCTTAGAGAAAGAGCCAAAGCAGGGACTGAAATGTTGATGGCTGGGATTGATGCCCACAATCGGATGCTAGAGAATAAGCCAATAACAATCGAAAGGGCAGGGACTTCTTATTCTTAGACGCCTGCTTGATAAAGGACTTGTTTGCAAGCTAAGGGCGAGACAGATATTTAATTAATTAACAGATTTCACTTTGACTTCTTCTTACTTCTTTGCACTAGTCTCATGGCAATATATCTTTAGCATCCCGACATTCCTTATTGCCCTAAGGCTAGTCACCTCAAGTCTTTGTATGGGCAATGTCTCTTGTTGTATAGCTATTTTCTCCGGGTTCTTCCCGAAGGGGCTAACCGTATTAATAGCTGATTTAAGGTAGTTGCTACTTCGTTGTTGAAAAATGGTTTTCTAGGGTGAACCAACCCATTAGGGTTGTTATCGGTTTCGAGTTCTCGCTGTTCTCTAAGGAAGTTGAGTGAGAAGAAGTAAGAAGTCAAAATCATTGGAGCAAGGCCCTTCAAGCTTAAAGACTAGCAGTTCCTCTCTTTCATGTCATGAAGCAACTGCCCAAAGAAGCTCCTCGGCTAGGGGTTTATGATCAAACCCTAAAAGGGTTCTTGCTAAGACTGCTTTCTCTCTTCCGTATGTGAAATTTTCCTTTCAAGCAACCACATTCAGCAGTGACATCGAAATGTGAGATTGAAACTTTTTCCTTCGCATTTGCTTGTTAACAACGAGCCAACCTTCTGAGGGTTAGGTGAAGGTCTCGTTCCTGGACTGTCCATACATAATAAGAGTCTTCTTAACCATAGTAACAACAATTATTTATACTTCTTCTATAAGAAGAAATCCGGAAAGACAGCATTAGATACCTCAGAACTAAGAAGAATGGCAGCCGATGAGATTTACCTTCTTTAGGACAGGAAGGAAGAGAGCATTACAAATTGCCCTATTTGATCTAGTCTCTTCCATTATCGATACCCGTACATACTAAGATCTAGGTAGCAAAGTACGAGTTGGAGAGACACATTTCCTTCCGAGCTCACATTCGTTCTATAGAATATATTCATTTCTCTTCATTATAAGAGAACGGAAAGATGGGGATGAATGCAATACGGAGAGAGGTAGAAAGGCAAGCACTGCACGGGGCCTCTCTGATGCCTACACTTCCCCTGAGGGAAGGGGGGGGGGAGAGGATGATTGCTAGGTCCGCTTACAACAAAGCCACATATTTAATAGAACAAGTCAAGCTAGAAGGAAAGAAAGCACTTTAAGATCGGTCGTGAACCAGAAAGAATGAGCCGCTTCAATACCAAAAGGAAGAAATCAGCACTTGCTTCTTGAGCTGGTACAACAACTCCAGCAAGAAGGATTAGCCGATTAGAAGGCATGGCCAAGGGTACTACAAGCGGAACCCCAGTCCCAAGCTATAGGACGACAGATGAATTAGGCGCTGACTCCAAGACTGATACGATAGGCTTTGAGTCATCAGTTTGATCTCCTAGATGAGAGGGCTATGGGTATAGACCCGAAAGCACCTTCACTGGCCATGGACTACTCAATCAATCGGACAACCGCTTCACTACTTCCAAGACTGAAAATCCAATGATAGAAGAATCGACTGCAGCAAAACTTCCTAAACTAGACTAGAATAATCTTTCGTAGCAGTCAAGGATGAGTTCGATCCATTAGGTTCTTCGATTTGTTCAGAGGGAGTGGGAAAGCTACATAAATTCTTTGGAAAAGCCTGCTTGGAAGCTCTCTTTTAGTCGGAGAAGTGATACCTGTCGACCGTGAGGGAGACTACCGTCGACCGTGAGGGAGACTACCGTCGACCGACCTTAGGAGGGAGACTACCGCCCCTGAGGGGCTTGTTGCTAGAGGCATCCCCTCAAATGAGATTTATCAACTCTACAACAGCTCCGGTTTTAGCAATAAGAGCCCGCCTTCCGGGTCCTATATTCTAGTTACTAGCTTCAAAGGAACTACTAAAAGAAGGAGTCAAAGCATCGGATAGTGCTACCTACGAGTGAGTCACCCGCCTGGTTACCTGTCCTTATGAAGGAAGGTGCGCATGAAAGTCTTTACGGAAGACCATCAAATTACTGATTAGGAAGGTATTTAAGGAATGAACTTCTATTACAGGGATTCTTTTATTAAGACCTTTCGGATAGATAGCCCTATTGAATGAAGGTTGAACACCAACCCGCCTGGAAAGCTAAGAGTCGGCAAAGACCTAGCTGTCGAGGAATGAAAGAAGTCGCTTTCTA